TTCTGTAAATTTTTCTTTGCTTTGTTCATGCGTTCAGTCTTAATTTCAAATTTTTCTGCAAATTTCAATAATAAAATAAAGGAGTTTTTATGTCTCGTTACCGAGGACCTCGTTTCAAAAAAATACGCCGTCTGGGGGCTTTACCAGGACTAACTAGTAAAAGACCTAGATCCGGAAGTGATCTTAAAAACCCATTGCGCTCTGGTAAAAGATCACAATATCGTATTCGTCTAGAAGAAAAACAGAAATTGCGTTTTCATTATGGTTTGACAGAGCGACAATTACTTAGATATGTGCATATCGCTGGAAAAGCCAAAGGATCAACAGGTCAGGTTTTACTACAACTACTTGAGATGCGTTTGGATAACATCCTTTTTCGATTGGGCATGGCTTCGACCATTCCTGGAGCCAGGCAATTAGTTAACCATAGACATATTTTAGTTAATGGTCGTATAGTAGACATACCAAGTTATCGTTGCAAACCCCGGGATATTATTGCTACAAAGGATAAGCAAAGATCGAAAGCTCTGATTCAAAATAATATGGCTTCGTCCTCCCACGAGGAGGTGCCAAAACATTTGACTATTGACTCATTCCATAATAAAGGATTAGTAAATCAAATAATAGATAGTAAATGGATCGGTTTGAAAATAAATGAGCTCTTAGTCGTAGAATATTATTCTCGTCAGACTTGACCTAAAAAAAATAACAAGGAAGGGTTCGGACAATTTTGCTCGCTTTTCGTCGATATAAATATACTAATATAAATCTAAGTTTAAGCTAAGGACTTTTTTATCCAGATTTTTCCAATTTATGTATCACAACAATCGGCAGTAAAATTCTCATTCCTTTTTCGCGCTTTTTGGTATTTTTTTTACATACCACAGTAATTAGGAATAGAAAATCTCTATCAAATAAGGGTCTTATAGAATGGAAATAACAGTATAAATTGTTATTTGATACATTGTGTTAAGTAACCTTGGTGAATTAGATGAAGGTACAGAAACGGAAAGAGAGGGATTCGAACCCTCGGTAAACAAAAGCCTACATAGCAGTTCCAATGCTACGCCTTGAACCACTCGGCCATCTCTCCTACATAACATAATCTTATTATTGACCATAACCCGAGTGAATAGCGAGTAATTCATATTATTGCAGTACAGGTACAACCAATCTATTCTAATGGAAATGTAAAACTTTTCCTAAAATTTTCAAATAAAAATATTCAATATTCCTTTTACTTCTATTCTAGGTATAGGTAAAAGAAAAAAACTCTTTTTATTGTTAAGGAAAGGGGGATATTCCGTTAATATTTGTTAAGACGACGATCTTTTCTTATTTTTTTTTTATTTATATTATACCAGATAAGACCAATGACTTAACTTAGAATAAATCAACTGAAGGATCTATATTTTATACTAGGGTTACATTTAGACTATGGTTCTATAGGAATAAAAAATGCTTTTCCAATCCCAGATTTCTCAAGGCAACTCCTCTAATTACCTACCCATAGATCTATTACAAATGGATAAATTGTTCCATAGGTTTTTCTATTTCAATTGTATAGTGTATACACGTTATACAAACAAAAAATGATGGTGACTTTATTTTTATTATATTATGGAATAATTATTCTATTCTTTTTTTCTTCTTTGAATCATGATCATCAAATCAAAACTTCTCGAGTTCTCAGAATCTGTAGTGTAGGAACATAAAGTCCTTGATTCTTAAACTTAGTTAAATGAAATTAGTAATAGTTCCGTTCATTGGGATACTACAAAATTTTGATGAAATCCAATCATATTAAAATTTTTCCTATCTCTACCTGCCAAAAGGGCACAATTTGAGTGGAAAGTCTATATTTTTTTTAGAATTAGTCTCTTTTTATGTTATTTCGTACTGTACAATTCCTCTGTTTGTGAGATCATTTTCCTCGAGGGGAAATGAGAAGAATTATAGAATAGAATGGGTTGCTAATTATGCCTAGATCTCGGATAAATGGAAATTTTATTGATAAGACCTCTTCAGTTGTAGCCAATATCTTATTACGAATAATTCCGACAACTTCAGGAGAAAAAGAGGCATTTACCTATTACAGAGATGGTGCGATTTGATTCTTTTTTTTTTTAGCTCTCAGTCTTACGAGAAAGAGACATGTTTCAGGTTGAGGATAGAAAGAAAAAAAAATTATATGGAAATAAACCTACGCTTGGTGAAGGTAAAGTTTGGAGATAGAACAATGCCTTCTGTCGTGTATCCTCGATTGATGCGGCCTCAGATGCTTCAATCGTCAATTTTAGTATTGAGCGAAAGGTTACACCTATAGGTTCTATCTATATTGCAATTGCAGGGTAATCCTAGTCTACTCTACTAGTACTAATAGGTGGCATAGGGGAATAAGCACTACACCTAGGAATCAACAACACGAAAACTTTGTTATAAATTACCCCTTTTACTTATTTGTATCGGGACTAAGAAGAATGGTTGGGACAACAAACAT